TATGCGTTATGTATGTGACCCAGGTGCCTATATATTTACTTCGGTTGGAGTATGAATTTGAGTATTGAGGGCGGGATAAATTTATATTAATATCTAGGGGGAAGCGTGTTAAAAATGGTGATAAATATTTAAGGGGAAGGGGGGAAAAAGAATATATAAATGCACGATACAGCAGATATGTCCTGTGACCATTAATTATATTATGCCCATGCTTACCATTATGGGGATGCTCAAGATGCAGTTAAGTCCAGCTACAATTCATGCTCCGGGTCGGGGCCTCAGACGGCCATAGCTGAGTCCAAGCATCCCCAAAAATTAAAAAATACCAAATGCATGACACCACAGTTATGTTAGGCATGGGCTGATTAGTCATTAGTCCATCGAGATGTCTTATTTAAGGGGAAAGAGTGGGCGATTTTAGATGAGATGGCCCTGAAGAAAGAACCAGATGCCTGTTAAAGTTCATTAAATAGTTACCCCCACAGTTAATGGGCCCGGAGCGAGAAGAGGGATCCTTGCTGAGCGGGTTGTTGGTTTCACGCGGCATGGTGAACAAGCTCGTGATCTAATGGACAGGATATGCATGTTGACTAGAATGGATTTGACTTTATGTACTATGTACGGTCAAGCAGTTTAATACCCTACATGCTTCAGTGAAACAAATGTACATGCTTATATGCATGGGGTAAATCATTTAATGTACTTTATACATATAATGTCTGTATTACATTAATACTATGTACATGCTTATATGCATGAGGTAAATCATTTAATGTACTTTATACATATAATGTCTATATTACATTAATACTATGTACATGCTTATATGCATGAGGTAAATCATTTAATGTACTTTATACATATAATGTCTATATTACATTAATACTATGTACGTGCTTATATGCATGAGGTAAATCATTTAATGTACTTTATACATATAATGTCTATATTACATTAATACTATGTACTCGTTTGCATGTTTAAGACAGACATAAGATATGTTGGGTTTATGAACGCTCATGTCCGTGGGTGGGTGGTTGTGCTTTTCTTGTATGGGTTGTTATGTGGGCTTGTGGAGTGGGAAGTCCGTGTTGTATGTTTGGGAGTTTTAGCAAGTTTAATACTGGAGAGGCTCTTTATATTTTTGGAAATATATTGATAAGTATCGTTGGTAATGATTCAGGGAATAGTTTAAGTAGAACTTCAGCTTTGGGTGTTGATAGTGGGGCTATAGCTTCTTCCTTGAGTCTTAGGGAGGTTGGTTGTTCTCCTTCTCTGGTTTACAAGACCAGTATATTGATTGTACTACAAAGACTTGTCTTCATTTTAGGAGGTTGTTTTCGATGATGCTAGCTACTGGTATTATGACTAGAATGATAAGGAAATATATAATAGATGCTAGTTGTCCAATAATGATGTAGGGGTGTTCAACTGGCTGGCCTCCAATTCATGTGAGTGTTAATAGGTCGGCTACTAGGATTCAGAATATACATTGACTGATTGGTCGGAATATTATGCTCCGTTGCTTTGATGTATGGAGGAGGGGTATAATTACTAGGACTAGGATTGAGAGGATTAGGGCGAGGACTCCTCCTAGTTTATTAGGGATTGATCGTAAGATTGCGTACGCAAATAGGAAGTATCATTCAGGTTTGATGTGAGGGGGAGTGTTAAGTGGGTTTGCTGGGGTGTAGTTGTCTGGGTCTCCGAGTAAGTCAGGCGTGAATAGTACTAGTAGCATGAGGATGAGGATTAGTAGGATAGCACCTAGGATGTCTTTAATGGTGTAATAAGGGTGGAAGGGAATTTTATCTGTGTCCGATGGAATTCCTGTGGGGTTGTTGGATCCTGTTTCGTGGAGGAAGAGTAGGTGAACTATGGCGAGGGCTGCGATGATGAATGGGAAAATAAAGTGAAAGGCGAAAAATCGGGTGAGGGTAGCTTTGTCTACTGAGAATCCTCCCCAGATTCATTCGACTAGGTTTGTGCCAATATATGGAATTGCTGAAAGGAGGTTGGTAATAACTGTTGCTCCTCAGAATGATATTTGTCCTCATGGTAAAACATAGCCTATGAATGCTGTGGCTATTGTCGCAAATAGGAGGATTACTCCGATGTTTCATGTTTCTAGGAAGGTATATGATCCATAGTATAGGCCTCGTCCTACATGCATAAATAGGCAGATAAAAAATATTGATGCCCCGTTTGCGTGTATATATCGGATAATTCAGCCATAGTTTACGTCTCGGCAAATGTGGGTTACAGAGGAGAATGCTGTTGTTGTGTCAGGTGTATAGTGTATTGCTAGGAATAGGCCTGTTAGAATCTGTAAAATTAAGCAAATGCCTAGGAGAGAGCCAAAGTTTCATCATGATGAAATATTTGATGGAGCTGGGAGATCAATGAATGCGTTGTTTACAATTTTTATTAGTGGGTGGGTTTTTCGGATGTTGATCATTAGTGTTCTTATAGTTGAATGACAACGATGGTTTTTCATATCATTGGTCATGGTTAGATTCCATGTGAGAATGATGATGACATACATTGTGTTTATCTTAAGTGTTATTTTTGTGATAGGTTTTGTGGGGTTTTCTTCAAAACCTTCACCTATTTATGGGGGGTTGGGGTTAATTGTAAGTGGTGGGGTTGGGTGTGGTATTGTGTTGAATTTTGGTGGGTCTTTTTTAGGTTTAATAGTTTTCTTAATTTATTTAGGGGGTATGATGGTAGTTTTTGGTTATACGACAGCTATAGCTACTGAACAGTATCCTGAGGTTTGAGTTTCTAATAAGGTTGTTTTAGGGACGTTTATTACTGGTTTATTAATGGAATTTCTTATGGTTTATTATGTGTTGAAAGATAAGGAGGTGGAAATTGTATTTAAGTTTAATGGTATGGGGGATTGGGTTATTTATGATACGGGGGATTCTGGGTTTTTTAGCGAGGAGGCTATGGGAATTGCTGCTTTATACAGTTATGGTACTTGATTGGTTATTGTTACTGGTTGGTCTTTATTGATTGGTGTTGTAGTGATTATGGAGATTACTCGTGGAAATTAAGTAAGGTTGTACTAATGAGGATCGTGATTAGGAAGGAGAGGAAATATAGTTTAATTAGGCCCTTTTGGCTTGTGATTGTGGTGGATATTTTTATTTGGGCTAGTGAAATGGTTTTTGGTAGAATAGTTTCTAGTCAGATTAGATCTAGGAGAGAGGATGCTGATTTTTGGCTTATTGTTAGGTTTATATAGGGGGTCAGGCGGTGTATAATTGTAGGATAATATCCTAATAGGTTAGAGAATTTGAATGTGTTTGATGGATAATTAAATTTTAGGTAGTGGGTTGTGTTGCTGATTTCTAGTGCTAGAATAAAGCCTAGGATTGTGACTGTTAAGGCAGTTATTTTTAGATAGTGGGGCATGGTTATTTGGGGGATTGTTATTGGAGGGATGTTATTAGAGATAATGAACCCTGCAAATAGGCTTCCAATTAGTAAGCGTTTGATTGAATTAATTAGGAACGGGTTATTTTCATTGATATTAATGAGGGTTGGAAATCGGGGTTGTCCTAGGAGTGCAAAAAAGATAATGCGAGTGCTGTAGATGGCTGTGAAGGAGGTGGCGACTAATGTTATTAAAAGGGCTCAGGCGTTGGTATAAGACGTATTAGCGGATTCAATAATCAGGTCTTTGGAGTAGAATCCGGTGAGAAAGGGTATTCCTGTTAGTGCAAGGCTGCCAATAATGAGGGCTGTTGTGGTAAATGGCATTGCTTTAAATAGGCCTCCTATTTTTCGGATGTCTTGCTCGTCGTTTAGGCTGTGGATAATGGAGCCAGAGCATATAAATAATATGGCTTTGAAGAAGGCATGGGTGCAGATGTGAAGGAATGCTAGGTGGGGTTGATTAATTCCGATTGTTACTATTATGAGGCCGAGTTGGCTGGATGTAGAGAAAGCGATAATTTTTTTGATATCATTTTGGGTGAGGGCGCATATTGCTGTGAATAATGTGGTTATAGCCCCTAGACATAATATGATTGATTGGGCAAATTTATTGTTTTCTGTTAGTGGATAAAAGCGGATTAGTAGGAAGATGCCTGCTACTACTATTGTGCTTGAGTGGAGTAGTGCTGAGACGGGTGTTGGGCCCTCTATTGCAGAGGGTAGTCATGGATGTAGGCCAAATTGTGCGGATTTTCCGGTTGCAGCTAGAATTAGTCCTATTAGGGGTAGGTTTGAGTCGTTTGGATTTAGTATAAAGATTTGTTGGAGATCTCAGGTGTTGAGGTTAATTAGAAATCATGCTATGGCTAGAATAAATCCGATGTCACCAATGCGGTTATATAGGATTGCTTGTAAGGCTGCTGTGTTGGCGTCTGTCCGTCCATATCATCATCCGATCAGTAGAAATGATATAATTCCAACTCCTTCTCAGCCAATGAAAAGTTGAAAGAGGTTGTTTGCAGTGACAAGAATAAGTATTGTAATGAGAAATAGGAGTAAGTACTTGAAAAACTGGTTAATGTTGGGGTCTGAGTGCATGTATCATATTGAGAATTCTATAATAGATCATGTAACGAATAGTGCTACTGGAACGAATATTATTGAGAAGAAGTCTATTTTGAAGCTGAGTGATAGTTTGAGGGTTTGGATGGTTAGTCAGTGTCAGTTTGAGATGATTATTTCTTGTCCTGTGTGGATGAATATTATTGTGGGGATTATGCTAGTGATGAAAGCGCATGAAATGGTTGTTTTTACATAGAGTGGATAATTGGTGAATTTATGGGTGTTAAAATTGATTGCTGCGATGGGTATGGTTAGTAGAATTAGGGTGACTAGTGTGAGGGAGGAAAATAGGTTTATTACTTTTATTTGGAGTTGCACCAATTTTTTGGTTCCTAAGACCAATGGATAACTACTATCCTTTAAAAGTTTGAAAAAGCCATGTTATTAGACATGGGGGCATAGAATTAGCAGTTCTTGCATACTTTTTCGGTAAATAAGAAGGTGATAGTCTTCTATTATTAGATCCACAATCTAATGTTTTCTTAAACTATATTTACAGTATAGGGGGCCTAGGATAATTTTCGGGTTTAGGGATAGAAGTAGGAGTGGTAGTATATGCAGTGATATAAGTGCATTTTCTCGTGTGAAGGAGGGTAAAATATTATTGATGTGGTGAGTATGTTTACCTCGTTGTGTTGTGATTAGTATGTAGAGGGAATATAGAGCAGTAATTACCATATTAAGTCCTATTAGAATGATTGTGATGTTAGATCATGAAAAGGTTGATATTACTACAAATAGTTCTCCGATTAGGTTGATTGATGGGGGTAGAGCTAGATTAGTTAGACTTGCTAGGAGTCATCAGGCAGCCATTAGTGGAAGGAGTGTTTGTAGGCCGCGGGCTAGGATTATTGTTCGGCTGTGAACTCGTTCATAGTTGGAGTTTGCTAGGCAGAAAAGTATGGAAGATGTGAGACCATGAGCAATTATTAGGGCGGTGGCTCCTATGTAGCTTCAGGGTGTTTGAATGAGAATGGCAACAATGACAAGTGCTATGTGGCTAACGGAAGAATATGCAATGAGTGACTTTAGGTCCGTTTGGCGAAGGCAAATTGAGCTGGTTATGATTATGCCTCATAATGATAATATAATGAATGGGTATGCTATAAAGTCGGTGATTGGATTCAGAAGTAATGTAATCCGTATCATGCCATATCCTCCTAGTTTAAGTAGGATTGCTGCAAGGACCATGGAGCCCGCAATTGGAGCTTCTACATGGGCTTTGGGAAGTCAGAGGTGGAGTCCATATAGTGGTATCTTTACTATGAAAGCTATTATGCATGCTAGTCATATGAAAGTGTTGGATCATGAGTTAGGTATTGGTTGAACTCAGTACTGGAGAATAAGGAAATTTAGTGATCCTATTGTGTTTTGAATATAAATCAGTGCGACTAATAGGGGCAGGGATCCTGCTAGTGTGTAAAACAAGAAATAGAGACCGGCGTTTAGGCGTTCTGTTTGATTTCCTCATCGAGTAATAATGATAAGTGTGGGGACTAGTGTTGCTTCAAACATGATATAGAAAAAGATTAGTTCTGTGGCAGTGAATGTTATAATCAGAAATAGTTGTAGTAGAATTAGCATTGAGATGAAGAGTTTTTTTCGGGCTAGATTTTCTTTTGATAGATGATGTTGGCTAGCTATGAGTATTAGGGGTAGAAGTCATATGGTTAGAATTAGTAATGGTGTAGATAAGGAGTCGGAGAAAAAAGTTAATGAGAAGTTGAGGCTATTATCACCGAATTGATTTAGGAGGAGAAGGCTTGTGAGGCTGATTAGCAAGCTGTGAAGTGTGGTGTTGATTCAGATTATGCTATTTTTTGATAGTCAGGTTAGGGGTATAAGTATTATTGTGGGGATAATGTATTTTAGCATTGTAGAAGGTTAAGGTTTTGTACATAGTCGGTGCCATATGTATTTGACACCATTACCAGTAGGGACAGGCCTAGTGCTGCCTCGCAAGCTGCGAAAACTAGTAGAATAATGGGCATTATACTGGCTAAGGTAAAATGTGAGTTTAGGATTATTAGGGTGGCTAAAATAAATAGGGATAGTATTATTCCTTCTAGGCATAGGAGGGAAGATATTAGGTGGGATCGGTATATTAGTAGTCCTGTGAGGGATACTGTGAATGCCATTATAATGTTTATGTATACGAGGGACATTTGGTAGTTATGAGCTTAATCATAATCTAATGAGTCGAAATCATTTATTTTGTTTTAAACTAAATACCATATTCGGTTCATTCGAGTCCTTTTTGAGTTCATTCGTAGGCCAGGCTTACGGCTAGTAGGAAGATTAGGAGAAGAGCTATGGTGAGCATTGTGTTTAGATTAGTTGTTTGTGAGGCTCATGGTAGTGGTAGGAGTAGTGCAATTTCTAGATCAAAAAGGAGGAATGTGATGGCTACTAGGAAGAATTTTATAGAGAAGGGGAGGCGAGCAGACCCTATGGGGTCAAATCCACATTCGTATGGGCTTGTTTTTTCTGAATACACGTTCAGTTGGGGAAGTCAGAATGCGATGGTTACGAGTAATGTAGCTAGCGTGAAGTTAGTTAGGAGAGTAATTATAAGGTTTATTGTTCTTTTTCGGATTAGACCGAAACTAACTGATTGGAAGTCAGTTGTACTAATTAATACTAAAAGGACATGAGCCTCATCAGTAGATGGATACATAGAGGAAAAGTCATACTACATCTACGAAGTGTCAGTATCAGGCAGCGGCTTCGAAACCGAAATGGTGACTAGAGGTGAAATGAAATTTTAATTGGCGGAAGAAGCAGACAATTAGGAAGGTGGATCCGATGATGACATGGAGGCCGTGAAATCCTGTAGCTACGAAGAAAGTTGAACCGTAAACTCCGTCTGAGATTGTAAAGGGTGCTTCATAATACTCTGATGCCTGTAACAGTGTAAAGTACACGCCTAGTGCGATGGTAATGAATAGGGCTTGTAACATGTGGTAACGGTTCCCTTCTATGAGGCTATGGTGAGCTCAAGTAATGGATACTCCTGAGGCTAGAAGGACAGAGGTGTTGAGTAGTGGGACTTCTAAGGGATTAAGTGGGTGAATGCCTGTTGGAGGTCAGCAGCCGCCTAGTTCGGGTGTGGGGGCAAGGCTTGAGTGGTAGAAGGCTCAGAAAAATCCAGTAAAGAATAGAACTTCGGAGATAATGAAAAGAATCATTCCGTAACGAAGGCCCTTTTGGACAGCCGGAGTATGGTGGCCTTGGAAGGTGCTTTCTCGAATCACATCTCGTCATCACTGGTATATTGTAAGTATATTTGTTGTTAGGCCCAGAGTTAGTAGAGCTGTTGAGTTGAAGTGAAATCATATGATGAGACCAGATGTTATTAGGAGGGCAGATAGTGCTCCTGTGAGAGGTCAGGGGCTTGGATTTACTATGTGATAAGCGTGGGTTTGGTGTGTCATTATGTGTTATCATGCAGGTATAAGCTAACTAGAAGGGTAAATACATAGGCTTGAATTATAGCCACTGCGAATTCGAGAACTGTTAGTAAAATTAGGATAATGAATGTGATGAGTGCTGTTGTGGTATTAATGCTTATTAGTGCAAGGGTGGCTCCTCCAATTAGGTGAATTAGTAAGTGTCCTGCCGTGATATTAGCTGTTAATCGTACGGCAAGGGCTACTGGTTGAATAAATAGGCTGATGGTTTCAATAATTACTAGTATTGGGATCAGTGGGGTGGGTGTCCCTTGTGGTAGGAAATGGGCGAGTGAAGCTTTAGTTTTGTTGCGGAAGCCTGTAATTACAGCTCCTGCTCATAAAGGAATGGCCATGCCTAGGTTTATTGATAGTTGTGTAGTTGGTGTAAATGAGTGGGGTAGGAGGCCTAGTAGGTTTGTAGATCCAATAAATAAAATTAGGGACATTAGCATTAATGCTCATGTCTGTCCTTTGGTATTATGAATGCTCATTATTTGTTTTGATACTAATTGAAGTATTCACTGTTGGAGGGAGATGAGGCGGTTGTTGACTAGTCGGTTTGATGTGGGAAATAATAGGCTAGGGAATAAAACAATGAGGGTAACGAGGGGGAGGCCAAATATTATAGGGGTAATGAAAGAGGCAAATAGATTTTCGTTCATTTTGTTTCTCAAGGAGTATTTTGTTTCGGTGTTTTTGTTGTTATTAATTCTGGGTTGTGGTAGAAGTTGTGTTTTGAGATTTTTAGTTGAAAAATAATGAAGAGGACTAAAAATATTGATAGAATTATTGTAAGTCACGTTGATGTGTCTAGTTGTGGCATATCATCAAGGAGAATATAATATTCTCAGTCTTTAACTTAAAAGGTTAACGCTGGGATAGCTTCTTGATGATTTTATAGTATTGATGCGGATCATTTTTCAAAGTATTTTAATGGGACTAGTTCAAGAACAATTGGCATAAAACTGTGATTTGATCCGCAAATTTCTGAGCATTGACCGTAGAATAGGCCTGGACGAGTTGACATAAGGGTTGTTTGATTTAAACGACCTGGAATTGCGTCTGTTTTTAGTCCTAGAGAAGGGACTGCTCATGAGTGTAGGACATCTTCGGAAGAGATTAGTATTCGGACTGTTATTTCCATGGGTAATACAACTCGGTTGTCTACTTCTAGTAAACGCAGTTCTCCTGGTTTTAGTTCTGATGTTGGGATTATATAGGAATCGAAGCTTAGGTCTTCATAATCTGTATATTCATAGCTTCAGTATCATTGATGCCCTATGGTCTTTACTGTGAGAGATGGGTTGTTGATTTCATCTATTATGTATAGGATTCGCAAGGATGGAAGAGCAATCATAATTAAGATAATGGCTGGTAGAATGGTTCAGATTGTTTCTACTTCTTGCGCGTCTATGGTACTGGTATGGGTTAATTTTGTTGTTAGTATTAGTGAAATAATATAAAGTACTAGAGAGCTGATTAGGAAAACGATTATTAATGTGTGGTCGTGAAAGTGTAGTAGTTCTTCCATGATAGGTGATGTTGCGTCTTGAAAGCCTAGTTGTATGGGATATGCCATATGAGATGTACGGGATTTTCACCTGTAATTTAATCTTGACAAGGTTATGTAATGTTTTACTAACATCTCGTTTATTGAGAGAGTCATAGTGGCTATGGTGTTGGCTTGAAACCAATAATAGGAGGTTCGATTCCTTCCTTTCTTATTTTAGGTTAACATATGTGGGTTCTTCAAATGTGTGGTATGGTGGAGGACATCCGTTTAGTCATTCTAGGTTTGTTGTGGTTAGGTCTACAGTTAGGACTTCTCGTTTAGATGCAAATGCTTCTCAGATGATGAAGATTATTAGTATTACTGCTGTTAGTGAGATAAATGAGCCTATAGATGAGATAGTATTTCATATTGTATATGCGTCTGGATAATCAGAGTATCGTCGTGGTATACCGGATAGTCCTAGGAAATGTTGTGGAAAGAAAGTCATGTTAACACCTACAAATATAATTGCAAAGTGGATTTTGGCTCATGTATCATTGAGAGTATAGCCTGAGAATAGGGGAAATCAATGTACAAATCCTCCTATAATAGCAAATACAGCTCCTATTGATAATACGTAGTGGAAATGTGCTACTACATAATATGTGTCATGGAGGACAATGTCAAGGGAGGAGTTGGCTAGAACAATTCCAGTTAAGCCTCCGACTGTGAAAAGAAAGATGAAACCTAGGGCTCATATTATGGCAGGAGATCATTTGATATTACCCCCATGAAGCGTTGCTAGTCAACTGAATACTTTTACTCCTGTTGGGATGGCGATAATTATAGTAGCTGACGTGAAGTAAGCCCGTGTATCGACGTCTATTCCGACTGTGAATATATGGTGGGCTCATACAATGAATCCTAGGAACCCAATTGATATTATGGCTCATACTATTCCTATATATCCGAATGGTTCTTTTTTTCCTGAATAGTAGGTCACAATATGGGAGATTATCCCAAACCCAGGTAAAATAAGAATATATACTTCAGGGTGCCCAAAGAATCAGAATAGGTGTTGATATAGGATAGGGTCTCCTCCTCCTGCTGGGTCAAAAAAGGTTGTATTCAGGTTTCGGTCCGTTAGTAGTATTGTGATACCAGCTGCTAATACAGGAAGTGAGAGAAGGAGAAGTACGGCAGTAATTAGTACAGATCATACAAACAAGGGGGTTTGATACTGTGACATCGCAGGGGGTTTTATATTAATAATAGTTGTAATAAAATTAATGGCTCCTAGAATTGAAGAGACACCTGCCAGATGTAGGGAGAAAATAGTTAGATCTACTGAGGCTCCTGCATGGGCTAGGTTGCCTGCTAGAGGAGGGTATACGGTTCAACCTGTTCCTGCTCCGGCCTCAACCATAGAGGATGCTAGGAGTAACAGGAAAGATGGGGGAAGAAGTCAAAAGCTTATGTTATTTATCCGAGGAAATGCTATATCAGGGGCTCCAATTATCAGAGGAACTAGTCAGTTGCCGAATCCACCGATTATAATAGGCATTACTATAAAGAAAATTATTACAAATGCATGTGCGGTTACAATTACGTTGTAGATTTGGTCATCTCCGAGTAGAGTTCCGGGTTGGCCTAGTTCGGCGCGAATTAGTAGGCTTAAGGCGGTTCCTACTATACCAGCTCAGGCACCAAATAGAAGGTAAAGGGTGCCGATATCTTTGTGGTTGGTTGAAAATAATCAGCGGTTGATGAACATGGGTAAAATGGCTGAGTAAAGCAATAGACTGTAAATCTAAGAACAGAGGTTTAATTCCTCTTTTTACCAGGTCCTGTAGTGAATTAACATATTGAATTGCAAATTCAAAGAAGCAGCTTCAAACTCTGCCGGGGCTTCTCCCGCCTTTTTTTTCTCGCGGCGGGAGAAGTAGATTGAAGCCAGTTGTTTAGGGTGTTTAGCTGTTAACTAAAGTTTCGTGGGGGTGGAGCCCACCAATCTAGTGAGGATTTAGCTTAATTAAAGTGGTTGATTTGCATTCAATTGATGTAAGATGTAGTCTTGCAGTCCTTATCAGGAATTAAGTAAATTATACTTGCTTAGGGCTTTGAAGGCTCTTGGTCTGTTTAACCTAAATTCCTATTCTAGAATTGAGAGGATTGGTGTTAGTGGTAGTAGTATGGTGGATAGTACAGTTATTGTTGGTAGGAGGGTTATTCGTTTTGTGGTTGGAAATTGTCATTTCATTTTTATGTTGTTTGTGGAGGGAAATATCGTGAGTGCAGTGGAGTATGTAAGTCGTATATAAAAATATAGGTTTAGTAGTGCTGTAATTGCTATGAGGGTGGGTAAGATAATGCTGTCATTTTTTGTTATTTCTTGGATAATTATTCATTTTGGTATAAATCCTGATAGTGGGGGAAGTCCTCCTATTGATAGGAGGGTAATGAGGACTAGAATTGTTATGATGGGTGCTTTATTTCATGTGTGTGATAATGATAGGGTGGTTGTGGTTGAGTTGGCTATAAATAGTGTAAATATGGTAGAGGTTATAATGATATAAATAATTAGGTTTAGTAGTGTTATGGTGGGATTATATAGTAAAACTGCTGTTATTCAGCCTATGTGGGCAATTGATGAATAGGCTATAATTTTTCGTAGTTGGGTTTGGTTCAGTCCTCCTCAGCCTCCGATTGTAATAGATAGAATTGATAGGGTTAGGATCAGGTCTAGGTTGATGGATGGAAGGATTTGGTAAAGTACTGACATGGGTGCTAGTTTTTGTCATGTGAGTAAGATTAGGCCTGAGGATAGGGGAATGCCTTGTGTTACTTCTGGGACTCAGAAGTGGAATGGGGCTATACCTAGTTTTATAGCGAGGGCTATTGTTATGAGTATGGAGGCTATTGGATTAAATAGTTTTATTACGGTTCATTGGCCTGAGAATATTAAGTTAATGATAATGGCTATTATTAGTAGTATTGAGGCTGTTGATTGAGTTAGGAAATATTTGGTTGATGCTTCTGTGGCTCGTGGGTTGTGCTTTTTTATTATAATGGGAATAATAGCAAGTATATTTATTTCAAATCCAATTCAGATGAGCAATCAGTGGGTGCTAATCATAACGATAATGGTTCCAAGTATAACGGTTATTAGAATAATAATGAGGATAATTGGATTTATTAGTACGGGAAGGATATGAACCAACATTTTCGGGGTATGGGCCCGATAGCTTAATTAGCTGACCTTACTATTAGAATTTGGTGTAATTGGGAGCACGAAGAGTTTTGGGTTCTTAGGAGTAGGTTCAATTCCTATAGTTCTAGAAATAAGAGGATTTAAACCTCTATTATTTACTCTATCAAAGTAACTCTTTTGTCAGACATATTTCTTATGTTTGTGGGGGGATGCTTGATAGGAGAATGGGTAGCGATACGTGTCATATGCATAGGGCTAGTGTTAGGGGTAGAAAATTTTTTCATAGTAAGTGTATTAGTTGGTCGTAACGGAATCGGGGGTAGGATGCTCGGATTCATAGGAAGGTAATTGTGAGTAGTAGCGATTTGATGGTGAAGTTGATTGTGTAAAGTTCTGGTATGTATGGGTTGTGAAATGCTCCTAAGAAGAGGGTTGTTGTGAAGATGTTTATTATGATAATATTCGCATATTCTGCTATAAAGAATAGGGCGAATGGTCCGGCAGCATATTCTACGTTAAAGCCTGATACTAGTTCAGATTCTCCTTCGGTGAGGTCAAATGGTGCTCGGTTTGTTTCTGCTAGTGTTGAGATAAATCATATTATTGCTAGGGGTCATGCTGGGAAGATTAATCATACTTGTTCTTGTGTAATGATTAGTGTAGAAAGGGTAAAGGACCCATTTATTAGTAGGACTGATAGTAAAATAATTGCTAGTGTTACTTCATAAGAGATTGTTTGTGCTACTGCCCGTAGGGCTCCAATGAGAGCATATTTTGAGTTGGAGGCTCAACCTGATCAGAGGATTGAGTATACGGCTAGGCTTGATATGGCTAATATGAAGAGGACTCCTAAGTTTATATTGATGAGGGGATAGGGTATGGGTAGGGGGATTCATATAGTTAAGGCTAGGGTTAGTGCTAGGATGGGGGCTAGAATGAATATTGAGATTGAGGATGTGGCGGGTCGTAGGGGTTCTTTGATGAAGAGTTTAATTGCGTCGGCGATGGGTTGAAGTAAGCCATATGGCCCTACAACGTTTGGGCCTTTTCGAAATTGTATATAACCTAGAACTTTTCGTTCAACTAGTGTAAGAAAAGCTACAGCTAGGAGAATAGGAATGATGAGTGTTAGAACGTTGATTATAAACATTTTGTTAAGGAGAGGATTTGAATCTCTGAGTATAAAGGTTTAAGTTTTACGCAATTACCGGGCTCTGCCACCTTAACTGGGCCCTTTTCTAGGGCAGGTTTTGTTGTGAAATTAATTAAGATAAAGTCATTAATTGGTTTAAGGCGCTTTGTTAAAGTTGGCCTTATTTCTCTTGTCCTTTCGTACTGGGAGAAATACATAACAGATAGAAACCGACCTGGATTACTCCGGTCTGAACTCAGATCACGTAGGACTTTAATCGTTGAACAAACGAACCTTTGATAGCGGTTGCACCATCGGGGTGTCCTGATCCAACATCGAGGTCGTAAACCCTATTGTCGATATGGACTCTTGAATAGGATTGCGCTGTTATCCCTAGGGTAACTTGTTCCGTTGATCAAGTTTTTGGATCAATAAGCGATGGTTTGGTTTGACTTGTTAGTCTAGTCTTTAAAATCGCTCGGAGGATTTTCTGTTCTCCGAGGTCACCCCAACCGAAACTGTTAACTCATAAGGAGTGTTGTTATCCCTTGGTGGTTGAATTTATTTTCCTTGAGTTACTTAGTTAAAGCTCCATAGGGTCTTCTCGTCTTGTTGATTTATCCCCGCCTCTTCACGGGGAGGTCAATTTCACTGATTGGAAGTAAGAGACAGTAAAACCCTCGTGTGGCCATTCATACAAGTCCTTATTTAGAGAACAAATGATTATGCTACCTTTGCACGGTCAGAATACCGCGGCCGTTTAACGTTTAGTCACTGGGCAGGCAGTGCCTCCAATACTAGGGATGCTGGAGGTGATGTTTTTGGTAAACAGGCGGGGTTTAGTGTTTGCCGAGTTCCTTTTACTTCTTTGAATCTTTCCTGGGTGCACTCCTGTGTTGGGTTAACAGTATAAGTAATAAATCATTTATTGTTGGGTTATTTTTATTTACTGTTAACGGTCAGGGTATTATCAGTTACTGACTTAAACTTGTGCGAGGAGAAAATATTTCTTGTTACTCATATTAACATTATTGCTTCTATTTAGTAATAGAATAGTCCAGTATTAAATCTAGGAGTTGGCTAATGTTATTGCTGGGATTAATAATACTATTGTTGTTGAGCTTTAACGCTTTCTTAATTGATGGCTGCTTTTAGGCCTACTATGGTATTTTTAGATCTTACTCTCTAGTGAAGGTTGTACCCATTTCTAAAAGGCTGTACCTTTTTAGACTAACTTTTAAAGATACAGTGGGATTTATTTGTATTTTTGGTATCTTTAAAGCTGAACTAAAATTCATTTTCTGGACAACCAGCTATCACCAGGCTCGTTAGGCATGTCACCTCTACTTATGGATCTTCTCACTATTTTGCCACATAGATGAGTTGGTTCTAATAAACTGTCTATAAGTAGCTCGTCTGGTTTCGGGTTACTTAGCTAAAATTCGTTTTGTTAAGTTTTTTGCTCGTTAATTCATTATGCAAAAGGTACAAGGGTTAATCTTTGCTTTTTTGTACTATGATTTTTTTCTTTCATCATTCCCTTGCGGTACTTTCTCTATAGCGCCGTGTTTAGAATTTCTATCTCCTATACTTTAATTAGGGTAAATGTTTTATTTTAATTAATTTAGTTATTTAAACTGGAGAGTGGGAGATTTTGGGCTAGGTATAGTTCAAGATACTCATAATGTGTGAAATCTTCTAGGTGTAAACTAGATGCTTTAATTAAGCTATATCTTGGTTTATCCAAGCACACTTTCCAGTATGCTTACCTTGTTACGACTTGTCTCCTCTCGTGTGGTTGATATATGTAAATAGGTTTAAGTATATCATATTTACTTGAGGAGGGTGACGGGCGGTGTGTGCGTGCTTCATGGCCTGATTCAACTAAGCACTCTATTCTTAGTTTACTGCTAAATCCTCCTTTGGCTATTAATTTCATAATGGCTTTCGTATTAAATTTTCTTGGGTAGAAAATGTAGCCCATTTCTTCCCACTCCATAGGTTACACCTTGACCTAACGTCTTTATGTGTTATTATTGAGCTTACTTTTGTCCCTTTTTTAGGGTTTGCTGAAGATGGCGGTATATAGACTGTATTAGCAAGGATTGGTGAGGTTTATCGGGGTTTATCGATTATAGAACAGGCTCCTCTAGAAGGGTATAAAGCACCGCCAAGTCCTTTGAGTTTCGGGCTGTTGCCGGTAGTACTCTGGCGAATAATTTTGTTTTTATAATTATTTGTGTTTAGGGCTAAGCATAGTGGGGTATCTAATCCCAGTTTGGGTCTTAGCTATGGTGTATCAGCTATTGTAGGGTTACTTTCGTCATTTATTTTTGTTATAATTATGGCTTTTTACAGTTTAATTAAAATTTAACTCTATTTAGTATGATGCTTTAACACGCTTTACGCCGTACTCCTGTTAGCTTGGGTCAATCGTATGACCGCGGTGGCTGGCACGAGATTTACCAACCCTGGTCAATATGGCTTAGTCAAACTTTCGTTTATGGCTTAATTTTTGTTACTGCTGTCTCCCGTGGGGGTGTGGTTAAGCAAGGCGTTGTGAGCTACAAGAGTGTGTGCTTGATACCTGCTCCTTTTAGTCCTGTGTGATTCGAAGGGCGTTACTCACCGGGGCGTGGATGCTTGCATGTATAAGTCTATTGAAAGTTAACAGGAAGGCTGGGACCAAACCTATATGTTCATGGAGTCAGTAGACTCATCTAGGCATTTTCAGTGCCTTGCTTTAAGTTTAAGCTACATTAAC